TAGGGAATAGTGTAATAGGAAACACGAAGGGTTTTGATCTCTTAAATATAGGTTCGAGTCCTATTTTTCTAGAAGGAAGTGGAAAGGCTTTAACTTTCATTATCCACTCTATCAAAGTGGTCCTTTAATTCAGGCACACTTCCTTAAGTGATTGGGGGTAAACTTGATGTAGCGAGAGGTAGGGCTATGTGTCATAGGATAATTGCTAGGGTGAGGGGTAGGAAATTTTTTCAGACTAAGTGTATAAGTTGATCATAGCGGAAGCGGGGGTAGGATGCTCGGATTCATAAGAAGATAAATGTTAGTAGTGTGGCTTTTATTATAAGACTGAGTGTTGAGATTTGTGGGAGAAAAGGATTGTAGGAAGTTCCTATAAATAAGATAACTGATAGGGTATTTATTAATAGAATGTTAGTATATTCGGCTAAGAAGAATAAGGCGAATGGCCCTCCTGCATATTCAATGTTAAATCCTGATACTAGTTCTGATTCTCCTTCTGTTAAGTCAAATGGAGCTCGGTTGGTTTCCGCTAAGGTTGAAATATATCATATTAAGGCTAATGGTCAACCTGGGATTAAGAGTCAGATAGTTTCTTGAGCTAGGTTAAATGTATGGAGGGTAAAACCTCCGGCGAATACGATTATTGACAGGAGGATAAGGCCTAAGCTTACTTCATATGAGATAGTTTGTGCTACAGCACGTAATGCTCCTATTAGAGCATATTTTGAGTTGGATGCTCATCCTGATCCTAAAATAGTGTAGACAGTGAGGCTTGAGATTGCTAGAATGAATAGTAGACCTAGGTTAAGATTAATAATTGAGTGGGGAAGAGGGAGGGGTATTCATATGAGTAAGGCTAGTGTTAGAGCTATTGTAGGGGTAATTAAGAATAGAAATGGAGAGGATGTTGATGGACGGATAGGTTCTTTAATGAAAAGTTTTAGGCCATCCGCAATAGGTTGGAGTAGACCATAGGGTCCGACGATGTTTGGACCTTTACGGAATTGTATATAGCCGAGGATTTTTCGTTCAATTAATGTGAGGAAGGCTGTGGCTAGAAGGATTGGGATGATGTAGGCAAGGGGGTTAATTAAATAGAGTAAAATGGGTTGAAGCATAGTTGAGGAGAGGATTTGAACCTCTGGATTAAAGGACTTAGGTCTTTTGCATTTACCAGGCTCTGCCACCTCAACAACCCTTTTCTTGGGCACTAGGTGATCTTTTCTTATCTATTTTAGTTTTATTCAATAGATGAAAATAGGGCGTGCTAGTGGCATTGGCCCTACTTTTCCGGTCCTTTCGTACTAGGAAAAGTGTATTCATAGATAGAAACTGACCTGGATTTCTCCGGTCTGAACTCAGATCACGTAGGACTATTAATCGTTGAACAAACGAACCCTTAATAGCGGTTGCACCATTAGGATGTCCTGATCCAACATCGAGGTCGTAAACCCTTTCTTCGATAGGGACTCTGAGAAAGGATTGCGCTGTTATCCCTAGGGTAACTTGGTTCATTGATCAGGAAATCCTGGGTCATTTTTCGATAAATATTTTATTAATTAGAATTGTCATTCTAATTTTTAAGTACTTAGTACTCAATCGATGAGGGGGATTTGTTTTTCCCCTTGGTCACCCCAACCAAAAACAGTTAAATTAGAAGTATTGTATATTTTGTTTATATCCTGGGAAGTATATAATTACATAATTAATTTAAGTGTTTGAAGCTCCATAGGGTCTTCTCGTCTAATGTTATTATATTCGCTTCTGCACGAATAGATCAATTTCATTGATTAGAAAATAGAGACAGTTAAACTCTCGTGATGCCTTTCATACAGGTCTTCATTTAAAAGACAAGTGATTACGCTACCTTTGCACGGTCAAAATACCGCGGCCGTTGAACATTATCACAGGGCAGGCGGGACCTCTTATGGTTTATCAAGAGGCGATGTTTTTGGTAAACAGGCGGAGTTTGTGTTTGCCGAGTTCCTTTATTTTCTTTTAATCTTTCCTGATGACACTCCTGTGTAGGGATAACGGGTAAGAGAATAGGATTTTCTAGTTAATGATTAAGTAATATAATGACCTCAGTTTGGGGTCGTTTAATTATCAGTGATTTAATTCTTTCTGACATACACTTGTGTCGGGAGAGATTTGTTCTCTTTATTACTCATTTTAGCATAAGTTCTTTTATATAAATATAAAATAACCCAATAGGATAAAGGGGGTTATGAATGGATATCTGAATTAGAGGTTTAATTATTAGATTAGAGCTGCGACGCTTGCTTGACAGATGGCTGCTTTTAGGCCCACTGAGATGGTAACCTTAATAATTATGATCATTTCCCACCTTAAAAAGTTGTGTCTTGGTTTAGAAGGGTTGTACCTCTTCTAAATAACTATTAATTCTTATAGATTTCTTTGACGAGTAAGTCTTGTTTAGATAGTGAAAAATTAATGCAGAACTGAAGTTCTTTTCTTGGGTAACCAGCTATCACTAAACTCGGTAGGCTTTTCACCGCTACTCGGAAGTCTTCCCACTCTTTTGCCACAGAGACGGGTTGGCTCTTGTAATGCTGCTTCGGAGTAGCTCGTTTAGTTTCGGGGAGATAGACTTAAGGTCTTTTTGCCTAGTTTTTCTAGCTAAATCATGATGCAAAAGGTACGAGGTATAATCTCTGCTTTTTAGTACTTTAATGATTTGTTTCATTTCTTTTTCAGCTTTCCCTTGCGGTACATAAGCTATTGCGCTGAGGTTATTGTTCTGTCACCCATACTAGAAGGTTGAGAATGTTTTGATTAAAAATTGTAATATATATATATTAGATTTATAAGGTCTAGTTGAATTAATATTATAGGCTAGCTTTAAGGTTCAAAATGATCCGAATTGCGCGGATATCTCCTCGGTGTAAGGGAGGTACTTTACTAATTTAGCCACATTTTGATTCCAAGTGCACTTTCCAGTACACTTACCATGTTACGACTTGCCTCCTCTTGTTGAAGGAATGTATTTATGGAAAGTGGTGAGTTGTTTTTGAGGAGAGTGACGGGCGGTGTGTGCTTATCCCAGAGCCGATTTCAGAGGAGTATTCTGATCTCTTCTTACTGCTAAATCCACCTTTAGGTATGTTTTCAGTTTACCATTCGTATATTTTTGGAAAAAAATGTAGCCCATTTCTTCCCACTTCATTTGCTACACCTCGACCTGACGTTTTGGAGTTTAATTCTTTTTGCTTACTTTTGGTCCTTCACAGGGTGGGCTGACGACGGCGGTATATAAACGGTAATGGCAAGAAGTGGTGAGGTTGAACGGGGATTATCGGTTATAGAACAGGCTCCTCTAGGTGGGTATGGGATACCGCCAAGTCCTTTGGGTTTTAAGCTAGCGCTTGTAGTACTCTGGCGAACAATATAGTAGGATGTTGTCTAAGTTTGTGGTTGGGCATAGTAGGGTATCTAATCCTAGTTTGGGTCCCAACTGTCGTGACATCAAGGTTCCTTAATTTATAAAGTCACTTTCGTTGTTGTTTATTCCACTTATGAATACGTATAACAGTTTTATGAGGTCTAAACTTTAATAGTTAAAGGTCATTCTTTAATCACTCTTTACGCCGGGATGTGTTAATGTGAGTTACTCGTATAACCGCGGTGGCTGGCACGAGATTAACCAACTCTGTTAACTTTAACTGAGTCAAGCTTACGCTTATGAAGTCAATGTTTATTACTGCTGAGATCCCTTGGGGGTGTGGCTTAGCAAGATGTCTTGGGCTACGTGAGTGTGTGCCTGATATCTGCTCCTAGTTATTTGATAGAATAATTAGGGCATTCTCACAGGAGAGCTGAAACTTGCATGTATAATTCTAGTTACAATTAACACTAAGGCCAGGACCAAACCTTACATGCTTGCGGAAAAAAATTAATTTTCATCTTAGCATCTTCAGTGCCATGCTTTAAATTAAGCTACACTAGCATCACATTGTTACATTATATATAGAGAAATTTTCACAACAACTCTATGGAAAAAATATACGTCGGCCCTCGTTTTAGGGGTTTTTCGAGACAACCGTGTATATTAAGGGGGAGGGGGGTTTTTACCGAAAAAACTTTTTTTTAAAAAAATTCGATTTTCTTTGATTTTTCTTTTCCAAACCCGGGGTGAGTCTAATAATAGGAATAATTATGCCAGATAAAGTGAAGAATGTATTAGAATAATGAAATGCATTGTACACACACTATTATAGGAGGTTTCTTTCCGAGAGGGTTAATCACAATGCTTTTTCTACTCATTTGCTGCATTAATCAAAAAAACCAAACTGGTCCTATATAACCTGCTATTTTTGTAACCTCTCAGTAATGGTGAGTTTGACAATCTAATCTCCTGAATGATAAGTAATGAGATATGATAAGATAAGTGTCGAGGATAGTTCAAGTCTACCTTAATGAACCAGATGAGCCCTTCCGGGGAATAGCGATTTGCTTCATACCGAACTAAAAAACCAGGGCGGAAGATAAATCTTGAGACGATCAAGGATAAATATGCCATTAAAGGGAACTAGAGGACTGGCATTCTTGATACGATCAAGGATTATATGAAGCTCAACCATAATCAAATGTCAGGTTTGATCAATAGTAGGGGATAAAACAGTAATGTACCACAAACCGTACAATTTTTTTCATTCAAGAGGTTAATGGGGGTTTCTTACCAACGGCATTAAATAATACCATGTAAAGTAGGGTTAAGTGAAAAATATTATGCTATGAAATTACTGATTATAGATAAATGAGGGTTAAATAATTTAATGAAATGAAATAGCTGACAGTAGACTAATGTGGATTAAGCATAGTATGTAATAATATAGGGGAATGTCGATTAATGAGGATTAAGCATAGTATATGTAATATACTAGTATAATATCTGTTATAGCTATTATGGAATGAGGGTATTATGTGGTATATTAAGGTATGTGGGCCATATCATTAATATGTCACTCTAGCGTACAAAAACCAAATTTTTTTAATTTGGCATTTATACGCTTTAATAGCAATCAGGGGGCAGTTTAGGCAGAATCTTGGCTTTGGGAGCCAAGGGCGGGAGTTTGACCCTCCTTCCCCTGATATGTTTTGGGAGGGGTTTGAACCCCCGGTCTTCGACTTACAAGGTCGACGCTTTTTAGTTAAGCTACCAAAACTAATTTAGGCTGAGGATTTTGTTTTCTCATCAGCTGGTAAATGGTATGATAATAAGGAATAAGGAAAAGTAGGAGATTGAGGCAATTTGACCTACTATAATAAATGGTTGTTCTACTGGTTGACCTCCAATTCAAGTTAAAATAATTGAATTAGCTACAAGAAGTCAGAAGAAGATTTGTGTTATGGGTCGGAAGATGGTGCTTCGTTGTTTAGAGGTATGGAGGAGAGGAACTAATATAAGGATAAAGATAGAGAATAGGAGAGCTAGGACTCCTCCTAGTTTATTAGGAATTGAACGTAAAATTGCATAGGCAAATAAGAAGTATCATTCGGGTTTGATATGGGGCGGAGTAACAAGTGGGTTTGCTGGGATGAAGTTTTCAGCATCTCCTAATAGATTAGGTATAAATAGGGCTAATGCGGCTAAGAAGAAGATTATGACGAGAAAACCAAGTAGGTCTTTATAAGAGAAGTATGGGTGGAATGAGATTTTGTCTGCGTCAGAGTTAATACCTAGAGGGTTGTTAGAGCCTGTTTCATGAAGGAATAAGAGATGGATGACTGTTAAGGCTAAGATTAGGAATGGAAGTAGGAAATGGAAGGCAAAAAAGCGTGTAAGGGTGGCGTTGTCTACTGAGAAACCTCCTCAGATTCATTGCACTAGTATATCTCCAATATAAGGAAATGCGGATAGAAGGTTGGTAATAACTGTGGCTCCTCAGAAGGATATTTGTCCTCATGGCAGAACATAGCCGACAAAGGCTGTTGCTATTAGTAGGAAGAGGAGAATTACGCCAATGTTTCATGTTTCTTTATAAAGGTAGGAGCCATAGTATAGTCCTCGGGCAATATGGAGATAGACACAAATGAAAAATAGTGAGGCTCCATTAGCATGGATATTACGGATGAGTCAGCCATAGTTAACGTCACGGCAAATATGGACTACTGAGGAGAAGGCTATAGAAATGTCTGCGGTGTAGTGTATAGCTAGGAAGAGTCCTGTGAGGATTTGAATAATTAAACATAGTCCTAGAAGTGAGCCAAAGTTTCATCATAATGAAATATTAGATGGAGCAGGTAGATCAACTAGGGCGTGGTTTATGATTTTTAAGAGTGGGTGGGTTTTTCGGATGTTAGTGGCCATTAGTTCTTATAGTTGAATGGACAACGATAGTTTTTCAAGTTGTTGGTCCTGGTTAGAGTCCAGGTAGGAATAATGATATATTTTATGTTTGTAATAATGATTGGTTTAATTTTAGGTTTAATAGGTGTAGCATCTAACCCTTCTCCTTATTATGCTGCTTTAGGTTTAGTTACTGCTGCAGGGGTTGGATGTGGTTTGTTAGTAGGGTATGGTGGATCTTTTATGTCATTAGTTTTATTTTTAATTTATTTGGGGGGAATGTTAGTCGTTTTTGCTTATACTGCGGCTCTTGCTGCGGAACCTTATCCAGAAGCATGAGGAGATTGGTCGGTGTTATTGTATGTTGGATTTTACTTGGTGGGTTTATTTATGGTTGGTAAGTATTTTATGGTTGAAGGGTGGGGTTTACATTGAACTGGGATGGAGGAAATGAGTAATTTGGATATGGTGCGGGGAGATTTTTGGGGAGTTGCTTTGTTGTATTCTGATGGGGGTTGAATGTTAGTTTTAGGGGGTTGAGTATTATTGTTAACTTTGTTTGTGGTGTTAGAATTAACTCGAGGTTTATCTTGGGGTGCTTTGCGAGTAGTTAGGTGGAGATGATTAGGGTAATTAAGGTTAATGTTAGAAATAGGAGTGTTAAGTAAGTTTTGATGAAACCTTGTTGGGGTTTAGTGGATAATTTAATGAGAGGTGTTTGTTGGATGAGATTACTTTTAGGTCCAATTTTTTCGCTTCAGGTTAGGTCGATTAGGTGTGTTGAAATATGTTGGGCTCAGTTTAGGCTGGTTTTTGGGAGAAGTCGATGGATGATAGGGGGAAAATAACCTAATATGTTAGAGAAGTGGTGGGGGTAAAGTGTAGGATTAATTTTGAAGTAGGAGTTGGTAAGGTTAGTGAGTTCAAGGGCTAAGAGGAGGCCTATAATTGTAACTAAGAGGGCGGATAGTTTAAGTAAGGGAGATATAGTTATGATTTGGGTTTTTGTTGGGGTAAGATTAAGAGTGATAATTAGGCCGGCAATAATGCTTCCGTAAGCAAGGCGTTTAATGGGATTAATTACTGATGGGTTGTTTTCATTGATTGGGGAAAGTGTATTGAATCGGGGATGGTTTATTAATGCAAAGAAGACGAGACGAAGGCTGTAGATGGCTGTAAAGGATGTTGCTACAAGGGTAAGGATTAGGGCTCAGGCGTTTAAGTGGGAAGTGTTTATAGATTCAATAATGGCGTCTTTTGAGAAGAAACCTGATAGGAATGGTATGCCTGTAAGGGCTAGACTACCAATTGTTAAGGAAGTTGAGGTAAATGGTAAAAGTTTGTGAAGACCTCCTATTTTTCGAATATCTTGTTCGTCATTAAGACTGTGAATAATTGATCCAGAGCAGAGGAAGAGTATTGCTTTAAAGAAAGCGTGGGTGCAGATATGGAGGAATGCTAGTTGAGGCTGGTTAAGGCCGATAGTAACTATTATCAGTCCTAGTTGACTTGATGTCGAGAAAGCAATGATTTTTTTAATATCGTTTTGGGTTAGAGCGCATGCAGCTGTGAAGAGGGTAGTAAGTGCTCCTAAGCATAGGCAGGTTGTTAGGATTAGTTTGTTGTCTTGAATGAGAGGATGGAGACGGATTAAGAGAAAAATACCTGCTACAACTATTGTACTTGAGTGGAGTAATGCTGATACTGGTGTGGGACCTTCTATAGCTGAGGGTAGTCATGGATGTAGGCCAAATTGTGCTGATTTTCCAGCTGCAGCTAATACAAGGCCGAAGAGAGGTAAAGTCAGGTCTTTGTTTTTTGATAAAATAAAGAGTTGGTGGATTTCTCATGAGTTGAGGTTGGTAGCTAGTCAGGCTATGCTTAAGATTAGTCCAATATCACCAATTCGGTTGTAGATAACAGCTTGTAGTGCTGCTGTGTTAGCATCTGCTCGGCTATATCATCAACCAATGAGTAAGAAGGATATAATTCCAACTCCTTCTCAGCCAATGAATAATTGAAATATATTGTTGGCGGTAACTAGGATGATTATTGAGATTAGAAATAGTAGGAGATATTTAAAGAAGCGGTTTATGTTAGGGTCGGAGTGTATATATCAGAGAGCAAATTCGAGAATGGATCAGGTAACGTATAGAGCTACGGGTGTGAAGATGATTGAGTATAGGTCAAATTTGAAGCTTATGTTAATATCGAATGGGCCTATATTTATTCAATTTCAGTTGGTAGTAATTGATTCTAAACCTTGGTCGAGAAAGATAAATAAAGGAATTAAGCTAATGAAGAAGGAGATTTTTACGGCAGTTTTTACATATAAGGATGATCAGTTTGGTTTAAGTTCTTTAGGTGAAAGGGAGGAAATTAATGGGAAGGTGAGAATAATAAAGATTAAAAGGAAGGATGAGTTAAAAATAATGTTCATAGCTCTTGCTTGGAGTTGCACCAAGAGTTTTTGGTTCCTAAGACCAATAGATTACTATTATCTTTCAAGGGCTGAGTGAGTCATGGGCTCGAACCATGATAAGAAGAATTAGCAGATCTTCGTGTCCCGGACCTCTCTCGGTAGATAAAAAGATTTTAACTTTTGTCTTTAGAACCACAATCTAATATTTTAATTAAACTATAAATACAGAATGTTCAGCTTCAGATAAGTTCTGGTTTAAGGATTAGTAATAGTACGGGAATGATATGGAGGCTGAGGAGAAGATGTTCTCGTGTGTGGGAGGGACTGAGTGAGAGGAGATGATTAGGTGTTGTTCCTCGTTGAGTTATAAGAAATATGTAGAGGGAGTAAGATGCTGTAATTAGTACTCCAGAGCCTGTAAGGATTAAGGTTCAGTTAGATCAGTTAAATAATGATGTAATGATGAAGAGTTCTCCTATGAGGTTGGGAGATGGAGGTAATGCGAGGTTGGCAAGGTTAGTGAGGAATCATCAAGTTGCTATGAGAGGGAGGATAATTTGGATTCCTCGAGCTAGGAGAAGGGTTCGACTGTGAATGCGTTCATAGTTAGTGTTGGCTAAACAGAATAAAGCTGATGAGATTAGGCCATGGGCAATTATTAGTGTTGTTGCTCCTGCAAAACTTCATGGAGTTTGGATAAGGATGGCTGCTGCGACAAGGCCTATGTGGCTAACTGAGGAATAAGCGATGAGAGATTTTAGATCTGTTTGTCGTAGACAGATAGAACTAGTTATTACGATGCCTCAGATAGCTAGGATTAAAAATGGATAAGCTATTTCTTTAGTAAGGGGGTTAAGTATAATAATAATTCGTATTATTCCATAGCCCCCTAGTTTTAGTAGTACGGCAGCTAGGATTATTGAGCCGGCGATTGGGGCTTCGACGTGGGCTTTTGGTAGTCAAAGGTGTACTCCATAGAGTGGTATTTTAACAAGGAAAGCAATGATGCAGGCAGTTCATCAGAATTTATTTGCTCATGAATAGGGGTTAATGTGTTGAGAATGTTGAATAATGAATATTGAAAGGGTGCCGAGATTATTTTGTATAGATAGCAGGGCAATAAGTAATGGGAGGGATCCAATTAGGGTATAAAATAGGAAATAGGTTCCTGCATTTAAGCGTTCTGTTTGGTTACCTCATCGTGTAATAATAATAAGTGTTGGGATAAGTGTGGCTTCAAATATGATATAGAATAGAATTATTTCTGTTGCGGAGAAGGCTATGATGAGGAAGAATTGTAGGGAGATTAGAAGGGAAATATAGGTTCGTTGTCGGGTTAGGGGCTCTGGGGAGATATGATTTTGGCTAGCTAGGATTATTAGTGGTAAGAGTCAGCATGTAAGAATTAGTAGTGGAGTAGATAAAGGGTCAATGGCTAAGTATTGGTTGGAGAAGTCTCAGCCAATGTCTGAGTTTCATTTAAATCAGAATAGACTTACTGTGGCAATAAGAAGGCTATGAATAGAGGTGGTGGTTCATAATCATTTTTTGTTAGAAAATCAAGTAGTGGGAAATAGTATGATTGTTGGAATTAAAATTTTTAGCATTGGAGGAGGTTGAGGTTTTGTAGTTTGTCGGAGCCATGTGAACGAGAAGCAGCAACTAGGATAGCTAGTCCTGCACTGGCTTCGCAAGCAGAAAATGTTAGGAGAATTATAGGGATGGTAGAGCTGGATGTGGAATTTAATGTTATAGATCAGATAGCAGTAGCGATGAATAGGGTGAGTATTATACCTTCAAGACATAGGAGAGCGGATAAAAGATGTGAACGGTTAAATGCGAGGCCTATTAAGCCTAGGATGAATGCTGAGGTGAAGCTGAAATATATAGGAGACATAAGATGTTTATGGATTTTCACCATAATTTGCTAAGCCGAAATTAGCGGTCTTAATTTGGACTAAACATCTATTCTGCTCATTCAAGCCCTCCTTGGAGTCATTCGTAGATGAGTCCTAAGGTAAGTAAAATTAGAATGATTGTTGCTCAAAAAAGTGTGGAGAGTGGTGTTAATAATTGATTTCCTCAAGGTAGTGGTAGTAAGAGAGCGATTTCTAAATCAAATAGGAGGAATAAGATTGCTACTAAGAAGAAACGTAGGGAAAAGGGGAGACGAGCACTTCCTAGTGGGTCAAAACCACATTCATAGGGAGATAATTTTTCATTATCTGGGTTTAATGACGGTAATCAAAATGCAATTAAAGCGAGGATTAGGGAAATCAGGGCCGTGGTCACGACAGACGACATGATGAGGTTCATTACTTTTCCTTGGGTTTTAACCAAGATTAAGTAATTGGAAATCACTTGTACTAATTTATACTAGAAAAGCAATTATGAGCCTCATCAATAGATGGATACATAAAGGAAAAGTCACACTACATCTACAAAATGTCAGTATCATGCTGCGGCTTCAAAGCCAAAATGATGTTCTGATGTAAAGTGATATTGGATTTGTCGTATAAGACAAACTGCTAAAAATGTTGAACCAATAATAACATGGAGGCCATGAAATCCTGTGGCAACATAAAATGTTGTTCCGTAGACTCCGTCGGCAATAGTAAATGGTGCTTCGTAATATTCTATAGCTTGAAGGGATGTGAAATAAACTCCTAGAATAATGGTTAGGGTGAGGGCTTGAATTGCTTCTTTTCGGTTACCTTCTATTAAGCTATGGTGGGCTCAAGTTACGGTTACTCCTGAAGCTAGAAGTACTGCAGTATTTAAGAGTGGGACTTCGAATGGATCTAAAGGATTAATTCCTGTTGGAGGTCAGCATCCGCCTAATTCAGGGGTTGGTGCAAGGCTGGAATGGTAAAAGGCTCAGAAGAAGCCTAAGAAGAAGAAAACTTCTGATGTAATAAATAAGATTATTCCATAGCGAAGGCCTTTTTGTACAGGAGGAGTGTGATGGCCTTGGAATGTTCCTTCTCGAATAACGTCACGTCACCATTGAATTATTGTTAGGAGGAGAAGGGTTAGTCCTAAATAGAGGAGTAGAAGTGAGTGGAAATGGAATCAGATGGCTAAACCCGATGTTATAAGAAGGGCAGCGGTAGCTCCTGTTAGGGGTCATGGGCTTGGATCAACTATGTGGTATGCATGTGCTTGGTGAGCCATTATACGTTTTCTTGTAAATATAAGCTTAGTAGGAGGACGAATACATATGCTTGGATTATTGCTACAGCTACTTCTAGAATTGTTAATAAGAATAGGATTGTAGAAGTTAATAGGGCTACAGTTGGTATAATAGTTAAGAGAACGAATGCTGCAGTAGCAATTAATTGTATTAGAAGGTGACCTGCTGTTAAGTTAGCAGTAAGTCGGACTCCTAAAGCTAATGGTCGGATAAATAGGCTGATGGTTTCGATAATAATAAGAATTGGAATTAAAGGGGTTGGTGTTCCTTCTGGAAGGAGGTGGCCTAATGCAATTGTAGGTTGATTTAATATACCAATTAATACAGTTGTAAATCATAATGGAAGAGCAAATGCTATGTTTAGAGAAAGTTGTGTTGTGGGGGTGAATGTATATGGGAGAAGGCCCAAGAGGTTAATGGTAATTAGGAATAGTATTAGGGCTGTTAGTAATATAGCTCATTTATGTCCTCCGAGGTTAATTGGTTGTATAAGTTGATAAACAAAGCGATTGATAAATCAGGCTTGGAGGGTAATTAGTCGATTATTTAATCATCGATTAGTTGGAGTTGGGAAGGTTAGTCATGGAGTTAAAATTGCTAGGGCAATGAGGGGAATACCGATAAGTGATGGGCTTAAGAATTGATCAAAGAAGCTTATGATCATGGTCAATTTCAGGGGCTGGGTTTAGGTTTTTCAGTACTTTTTAGAGTTGGATCATTGTTGAATAGGTGATTTATAATTTTATTTGGTAGAATAGTAAGAAAGATAATTCATGAGAATAATAAGATTAAAAATCATGGGTTAGGATTTAATTGAGGCATATCATTAAGGGTGGTTGGGAATCACCAATGTTTAGCTTAAAAGGCTAATGCTAGGCCCAGTTTAGCTTCTTAATGAGGCTTCTTCTAGCATTGATGAAGATCAGGCTTCGAAGTGTTCTAAAGGAACTGCTTCTACTACGATAGGTATAAAGCTGTGATTAGCACCACAAATTTCTGAACATTGACCATAATAGACACCAGGACGTGAGATAATAAAGGCAGTTTGGTTAAGTCGTCCTGGGACAGCATCTATTTTTACACCTAAAGCTGGGACAGCTCATGAATGTAAGACGTCTTCTGCTGACACTAGAACTCGAATAGGTGATTCTATAGGTACTACTATGCGGTGGTCTGTTTCTAATAAGCGAAATTGGCCTGGAGTTAAGTCTTGAGTTTGAATTATATAAGAATCAAATCCTAGGTCTTCGTAGTCTGTATATTCATAACTTCAGTATCATTGATGACCTATAGCTTTAATAGTTAGATGTGGATCATTGATTTCGTCTATTAGATATAAAATTCGTAGTGATGGGAGAGCAATTATAATAAGGATAATAGCAGGTAAGATGGTTCAAACGATTTCGATTTCTTGGGAATCAAGAATGTACTTATTTGTAAGTTTAGTTGTGACTATTGCTGTGATAATGTAGAGAACTAGGGTGCTAATTAAGAATACAATTATTAATGTGTGGTCGTGAAAATGAATAAGTTCTTCCATAACTGGGGAGGCTGCATCTTGGAATCCTAATTGTGAGGGGTGTGCCATTGTAAAATAAGATACGTAAGAGTTTAACTTACAATTCTGTCCCGACAAGGCAGTGTAATATATTTTACTAGTATCTTATAAAGAAAGTGACAGAGTGGTTATGTGGCTGGCTTGAAACCAGCATATGGGGGTTCAATTCCTTCCTTTCTTGTTAAAAAGAGGGTCGTTGGACTTGAACAAATGCTGGTTCTTCATAGGTGTGATAAGGAGGAGGACAACCATGTAGTCATTCTACATTTGTATGTGGAAGTTCAACGGATAGTACTTCTCGTTTTGAGGCAAATGCTTCTCAAATAATGAATAGTAATATAATTACAGCGACAAGAGAAATTAGGGAGCCAATTGATGAAATTGCGTTTCATAAAGTATATGCGTCTGGATAATCTGAATATCGTCGTGGCATGCCTGCGAGACCTAGGAAATGTTGAGGGAAGAAGGTTAAATTTACTCCAATAAATATAACTGTAAATTGGATTTTTGTTCAGGTTTGATGAAGAGTAAAACCGGAAATTAGGGGGAATCAGTGAATAAAGCCTGCCATGATGGCAAATACTGCTCCTATTGAAAGAACATAGTGGAAGTGAGCTACTACGTAGTAAGTATCATGAAGAACAATGTCTAATGAGGAGTTAGCTAAGACAATTCCTGTTAGACCACCTACTGTAAAAAGGAAAATAAAACCTAAAGCTCAGAGTAGGGGAGTATCTCATTTAATAGATCCTCCATGAAGGGTTGCTAATCAGCTAAAGACTTTAACACCTGTAGGAATAGCGATAATTATTGTTGCAGAGGTGAAATAGGCTCGAGTGTCTACATCTATTCCTACTGTGAATATATGATGGGCTCATACAATAAAACCAAGTAAACCAATTGCTATTATTGCTCAAACTATACCCATATATCCGAATGGTTCCTTTTTACCTGAATAGTAGGCTACTACATGTGAGATTATTCCGAAACCAGGTAGAATTAAAATATAGACTTCAGGGTGACCAAAAAATCAAAATAGGTGTTGATAAAGGATTGGGTCTCCTCCACCTGCAGGGTCAAAGAATGTAGTATTAAGGTTGCGATCTGTAAGTAGTATTGTAATCCCTGCTGCAAGAACTGGAAGTGAGAGGAGAAGAAGAATAGTAGTTACAAGAATAGATCAAACAAATAATGGTGTTTGATATTGGGAAATGGCTGGTGGTTTTATATTAATAATAGTTGTGATAAAATTAATTGAAGCTAAAATTGATGAAACACCGGCTAAGTGAAGAGAGAAAATAGCTAAGTCAACAGATGGTCCAGCATGTGCTAGGTTGCTAGCTAATGGAGGATAAACTGTTCAGCCAGTACCTGCTCCAGCTTCTACTCCAGCAGAGGCGAGGAGAAGAAGAAATGATGGTGGAAGAAGTCAGAAGCTTATGTTATTTATTCGTGGGAAGGCTATATCTGGTGCACCAATTATTAAGGGAACTAGTCAATTTCCGAAACCACCAATTATAATTGGTATAACCATGAAAAAGATTATTACGAAAGCGTGGGCGGTTACGATTACATTGTAGATCTGATCATCTCCTAAAAGTGATCCAGGTTGCCCAAGTTCAGCTCGAATTAGAAGACTTAGGGCTGTTCCAACTATACCTGCTCATGCACCAAAAATTAGGTAAAGGGTGCCAATATCTTTGTGGTTAGTAGAGAATAGTCAACGGTTAATTGCCACAGGTAAGATGGCTGAGAATAAGCGGCGGATTGTAGCTCCGTTTACAGAGGTCAAAGTCCTCTTCTTATCAAAGCCTTGAAGTAGCTGTTTACGTTGGATTGCAAATCCAAAGACGGAGGTTGATTCCCTCCCGGGGCTTTCTCCCGCCTTTGTCTATGGCGGCGGGAGAAAGCTTAGATAGAAGTTCGCTGGATTAAACGCTTAGCTGTTAACTAAGATTTTGTAGGATCGAGGCCTGCCTATCTAGAAGGTTTTAGCTTAATTAAAGCATCTGAGTTGCATTCAGAAGATGTGAGATAAAGTCTTGCAAGTCTTAGCAGAAATTAGAGGATTTTCACTTCTACTTAAAGCTTTGAAGGCTTTTGGTCTATTATTAACCTAAATTTCTATGGGATGAGTATAGAGATTGTGGGTGTTAAGGGGAGGAGAAGGATGGATAGGGTTGCTGATATTAATAGGATAAGGGTTGGGTGGTTGGATTTTGTTCGTCAGGATGATGATATGTTGGTTGGGTTGGGGTTTATAGTTAGTGTTGTAGCATAACATAGACGTAGATAGAAGAATAGACTAAGGAGGGCTATAAGGGCTATAATAGTAGCTGGGATAAATAAACTTTGTTTTGTTAGTTCTTGAAGGATTAATCATTTGGGTATGAATCCGGAAAGTGGAGGAAGTCCTCCTAGGGAAAGGAGGGTTAGTAAAGTGATGATGGATAAGAGGGGGGATTTAGTTGCTGATGAGGCAATTGAATTAATTTTGGTTGAGTTAAAGATTTTAAATAAGAGGAAGGTTGTAAGTGTTATGGTAATATATAGGATAAGGTTAAGTAAGGTTAGGTTAGGGGCATAATGTAGAATTGTAATTATTCATCCGAGGTTTGCAATTGATGAGTAGGCTAGGATTTTTCGTAATTGTGTTTGGTTGAGTCCTCCTCATCCTCCAATAATTGTTGAGAGAATTCCAAAGGATAATAATAGGTTGGGGTTGAGTAGGGGGTATAGTTGGAGTAGGATGGCGAATGGGGCCAGTTTTTGTCAGGTTGATAAGATAAGTCCTGTGGTAAGGTCTAAGCCTTGGAGAACTTCAGGTAGTCAGAAGTGTAGTGGTGCGAGACCAATTTTTAGGGCAAGTGCGGTTAATGCTAGTGTGGCAGAAGTTGGGTTAATTATTTCAGTTAAACTTCATTCACCTGAAGTTCAAGCATTTGTGATGCTAGCAAATAGTAATAAGGCGGAGGCAGTTGCTTGAGTAATGAAGTATTTTGTAGTAGCTTCTACTGCTCGTGGGTGGTGTTGGCGGATTATTAGAGGAATAATAGCTAAGGTGTTAATTTCAAGACCTATTCATACTAGAAGTCAATGTGATCCAATGAATGTAAGGGTGGTTCCTAGACCTAGACTTGAAATCAGAATGGTTAGTACAGTAGGGTTCATTAGTAAAGGAAGGATTTTAACCAACATGGTTGGGGTATGGGCCCAAAAGCTTTGTTAGCTGACTTTACTAGGGAATAGTGTAATAGGAAACCCTTCGTGTTTCCT